TTTTTTGTGCAACCTAGTGTATTCATATCTCAATTATAAGTTCCTAAACGGAACTACTTTATACTTTATGTCTTACATAGAACATATTACTCTATTCCGTACTCTATTCCAAATCATAATTTCGCGAGAATTCATTACTAAGAGACATCTCAGTATTTAAATTTAGTCATTCGAAGGTCTCTTTTATTAGTTTTATATAGAAGAAAAAAAAAAAAAATGGATTCTCCACTTTATCTGTATATATCGTTTATTCCTACGAAATACCAGACGAAATAGAACGATCTTAGAAGGGATATAATGAAATTCTTTGATTGGTTCTTCCCAGAGAAATGATCCTCGATAGGGACAACAAACAATTAATTAGAAAATGAATTATAACAAATATAAAAAATCTATAAAACTAAATATTTAAATTAAATAATAAACAGTTCTTATTCGAAACGCCTTGTAATCTTCAACCAATTCTGTGCTTCAATATAATTACCAGGAGTAAGCGCTATTGCTTGTTTCCAATACTCGGCGGCTTGATCGAACCAAGCCTCCGCAATTTCGGAATCTCCTTGTTGAACGGCCTGTTCTCCCCGGTCGGAATAGGGGGGTAAATTCCTTCCCTTAGAACCGTACTTGAGAGTTTCCGACCTCATACGGCTCAGCGGTCAAATTCTTTTGGTGTCCTATTTTTTAATTACCCTATCTAATTGAATGAGATTTCTCAGAGATATATCCCATTTTTTTTTCTCGAGTTAACCAAAAGAAAGAGGTTAATTGCATAAGTTTCAAACTCAAATTTTTCTTAATAATCAGTTTTATCTTTTCTCCCACCTTCAGAAAACTAAAGCATAAGCATTTTCACTATCATTCTAATTTTCTGAAAGGTAACTATCTCGGTTTCATATATAAATTGATATAGAATCTTTGAAAAAGACCTTCCTTCATAAGAAGGAAAAGACTTACTATCTTTGGGATCTGATGCTACACCGCTGCTCAATACCTTAGGGGATCAACTCTATTACATAAGTGGATTCCTAACTTTTATCTCATATCATGACATAAGCAAGCAGTTCTTATTGTATCGGACCAAAACCTCGCGAATTGATCTTTACGGCGCTTCTTCTATCAATTAGATCCTTTATCCATAGAATAAAGTATCTAGGCATACCTATTTCTTCATATTTCGACTTTTATGAAGTTTATTTCTTTGCTACAGCTGATAAAAATCGTTGTTTTGAACGATACATATGTAGAAAGCCTACCCTTTGTTTCTAGTATTTATTAACGAATTTGTTCCTTCTTTCCTTTTTTTATTTCTATAGTGGAGATAGTCGCACGTAATGACAGATCACGGCCATATTATTAAAAGCTTGTGGTAAGAATGGGTTTCGCTCTAGTGCCCGAAAATAATATTCTAAAGCTTTCGTATGTTCTCCGTTACTTGTGTGGATAAGGCCTATGTTATAGAGTATATAACTTCGATCATAAGGATCAATTTCTAATCGCATAGCTTCATAATAATTCTGTAAAGCTTCTGCATAATTTCCTTCGGATTGAGCTGACATCCGTTACGGTCGTCATTCGATTCAAAAAATCTCCGTTTCAGAACCGTACATGAGATTTTCATCTCATACGGCTCCTCCTTTATGTGCATAATGATAATAATACGTGGAATCAAAAAAGATTGAAATATTCTCATTATAAACTAAGCGGGGCTGGTGTTTTTACAAGAAATCTCTAGCCAACCTTCTTGTAAAAGATCTTTACTTAACATCAAGCATGTTGGTATTAGATAAAAAGTTACTCCAACAATTTCTTTGTCTTCAACGCCCTTTAATTTGCAGGAATTAGTCACTTCAACAGTCTTCGATGGTTATACGGGTATCCAAAAAACGAACGAGATGGATTTTTGTTGTCCCAACCATTTTTGTTAGTCCCGATCCTGATAAGGAAAAGGGATAATTTATAACAAAGTTTTCGTGTGTTGATTCCTAGGAGTAGTGCTTCTTCCCCTATGCCCTCCATTGGTGGAGACCTAACCCATAGGTGTAACCTCCCGCTCAATACTCTAGAATCGACAATTGAAGCATCTGAGGCTGCATTAATCGGGGATACACGACAGAAGGGTTTGCTTTATTTACAAACTTCACCTTCAACAAGCGTAGATTTATTTCAATAATTTTTTTTTCCTATCCCGAATAATGTTGTCTTTCTCTTAAGACTGAGAGCAGTAAAAAATAGAAAAGAAAATAAATAAAAAAATAATCAAATCGCACCATCTCTGTAATAGGTGAATGCCTCTTTTTCTCCCGAAGTTGTCGGAATTATTCGTAATAAGATATTGGCTACAATTGAAAAGGTTTTATCAATAAAATTTCCATTTATCCCAGATCTAGACATAGGTGTATTAATCCATTCTATAATTTATTTTAATTTCATTTCGTGAGAAAATGATCCCACAAACAAAGGAATTGTACAGTACGAAATAACATAAAAACGGATTCATTAAAATAAAAAGGAAGACCTTTTACTCATACTCAAATTGTTTCGTTTTGACAGGAATCAATAAAAAAAAAAAAAATCGGGGGGACGGTTCATGAATTTGAAATCAATCTATGGGTTAAGAAGTTGGAGTAAGGAGTTGTTGTTGAAAAATCTAAAACTGGAAAGGCATTTTAGAATTTTTATGAAAATTGAATAATGATCTAAAGATATCCATTAAACACAGTCTAAAAAAATGGATCAATCGTTGAATTAGTTTCAATTGAGAGATTAAATCCGGTATACATATTAGAAAGGGCGGAAACCCCATCTTCGCAAACATGAATAGATATATCTTTATTTTACAATTTTTCACAAAAAAGATTTATGCGGAAGGATTTGTCTTTGATGAAAAGTTTTCTATTTTTAGAGTTCAATTTTTTAATAATTTTAATTCAATGTAGATACCTATCCAAAATAATATGAATGACTCACTATTAACTCGGTTTTTTGGCCATAATCATTATGTAGGAGAGGTGGCCGAGTGGTTCAAGGCGTAGCATTGGAACTGCTATGTAGACTTTTGTTTACCGAGGGTTCGAATCCCTCTCTTTCCGTACTCTTCACCTAATTCACCAATGTTACTGACTGCAATGCATCAAATAAGAATGTATACTCCAACAGTTAGACCTTTCTTTTCTTTGATATCGATTATGTATTCCTAATCCAAATCTTCTGTGGTACGAAAAATACTGGGCAAAATGGACAAGGAATGAAAATACCCTACCGATCTATGATACATGAATGAGATCAAAATCCCCAGATCAAACCCCTTACCTTACTTACCCCGGGTCCCTTTACTTAAGCCAAAATGGAGAGGTCAAAATTGTCCGAACCCTTGTTATTTTAGTTGGGGTTAAGTCTGACGAGAGTAATATTCTACAACTAGCAATTCATTTATTTTCAAACCGACCCATTTACTATCTATTATTTGATTGACGAATCCTTCATATTGGAATGGGTGAAGAGTCAAATGGTTTGGCAACTCCTCGCGGGGGGATGAATCAAGATAATTTTGAATCAGAGCCCTAGATTTTTGCTCATCCCTCACTGTAATAATATCTCGGGGTTTACAGCGATAACTTGGTATATCTACTATACGACCATTAACTAAAATATGTCTATGGTTAACTAATTGGCGGGCTTGAGGAATAGTCGAAGCCATACCCAATCGAAAAAGGATGTTATCCAAACGCATTTCAAGTAATTGTAGTAAAACCTGACCTGTTGATCCTTTGGCTTTTCCGGCGATACGAACGTATTTAAGTAATTGTTGTTCTGTAAGACCATAATGAAAGCGCAATTTTTGTTTTTCTTCTAAACGAATACGATATTGAGATTTTTTTCCGGGGCGCGATTGGTTTCTAAGATCGCTTCCGGCTCTAGGCTTTTTACTAGTTAGTCCCGGTAAAGCCCCCAGACGACGGATTTTTTTGAAACGAGGCCCTCTGTAACGTGACATAAAGACTCCTTATTTTTTATGAAATTTCATAAAACAAAATTAAAACTAAACTAAAATATGATAAATTAATCGAAATTTACTGAAGTATTGTATTACAAAGACTAATTAGAGGAATTGTATCAATATCCGGACCTTATTGTATATAAATAATTGTATTATATAAATAAAAAGAATTTCAAATAATAATAATAAAAATTCAGGGTTCTTTTCTTGATTGATTTGTTCTACAGAGACCGAACTCCTCCAATCCCATTTTTATTCATAATTGGAAGTTCCTACGAGATGATAGGGTGACCCTTGGGAAAAGGGAAAGAAGTTTTTCGCTTTGATTTCACATTATCAATTATGTAAAAAATCAAAAATCAAACAAACGGAGAAAAGCCGGCTATCGGAATCGAACCGATGACCATCGCATTACAAATGCGATGCTCTAACCTCTGAGCTAAGCGGGCTCACATAACATAAATTGTACACGTATACTAATTTAGTAAACTACTGAGATATTAACTGTTCATTCTTAGCTATTTCATAAGAAATATGATATATAGAAAAATAGAAATATCAAAAATAAGGAAGAATAGAAAATAGAATTTTAGAATTTCCAAACATATTGGATATTTGAATATTTATAGAACATACCTATTAATATAGCGATATTATTAAATATCGCGATATAAAATTTTGATCTATTTCTCAAATATATGTTTCTCAATAATAAATATCTTAATTAGCTTAATTAGATGGTAAGATTTTTTTACTATTCTATGTTTACTATTTTTTATTACATAATTTTATTATATTTCATATATATTTTATATATAGATCATATATATTTTATATATAGAAATATATATATTTCATTTTCATTTAATTTGAAAATATATTTTCATATTTCATTTTAAATAAAATTGAGTAAAGTAATGTAATTAAGTTTAGAATCTTATTCTATTTCTATATTTATTGTATATTACAATCTTATAATATTATTATTTATTATATATAATTCGAAATAATTTCATATTTAATTAATAAATAATTTGATTTTGAATTCTCTTCTAATTCGAAATTAAAGGAATTCGAAATTAAAGGAATGGTTAGTTATAGCCATTTTATTAGTTTTAGTTATGGCTATTAATTTAATTTAAAATTAATAATACTCAAATCTTCCTTTTCGTTTTTTTGTTATGTTATAATGTTTTTTTTTTTGTTATGTTATAGAAGGCCTGCCCTAAGAATAACATGAAAGATAAAAGCGCAATCCAGATCATAATGAAACACTCCTCTGGTTTCATTCGGAAAGGTGAAAGCTAAGACGAAAAAAAAAAAGAATCGACCGTTCAAGTATTTTAAAAATTAACGCTAAAAAGGGTAGAAATAGGGGCATATATAAGTATAATAAATATATATTATACTATAATATATATGTTATGCGATCCATATTGAATTGATGATATAGAAATGATAGAATCATTTCTGATTGGACCAAATACGGGTCTCCGATAGAGATGAAAGAAAATATACAAGAAATCAAATAGTTGAAAAAACTTTTCAATATAGGAACCGGTATCTAATGAATTCAACCGGTCCAGCATAATAGAAATGAAAGAAAAGGGGGGGGGCGGCATCATGATGTGATCTTAATCACATCAAAAAAAAGAGGGGATATGGCGAAATTGGTAGACGCTACGGACTTAATTGGATTGAGCCTTGGTATGGAAACCTACCAAGTGAGAACTTTCAAATTCAGAGAAACCCTGGAATTAAAAATGGGCAATCCTGAGCCAAATCCTGTTTTATGAAAATAAACAAGGGTTTCATAAACCGAAAATAAAAAAGGATAGGTGCAGAGACTCAATGGAAGCTGTTCTAACAAATGGAGTTGGCTGCATTGTAAAGGAATCCTTCCATCGAAACTTCAGAAAGGATGAAGGATAAACCTATATACATACGTATAGTACTGAAATACTATCTCAAAATGATTAATGACGACCCAAATCTGTATTTTTTTATATTTATATGAAAAATGAAAGACTTGTTGTGAATCGATTAAAAATTGAAAAAAGAATCGAATATTCATTGATCAAACCATTCACTCCACCGTAGTCTGATAGATCTTTTTAATAATTGATTAATCGGACGAGAATAAAGATAGAGTCCCATTATACATGTTAATATCGACAACAATGAAATTTATAGTAAGAGGAAAATCCGTCGACTTTAGAAATCGTGAGGGTTCAAGTCCCTCTATCCCCAAAACGACCCGGTTGACTCCCTAATTATTTATTTTAATTTTATCATTTTGTTAGCGATTCAAATCAAAATTCGTTATATTTATCATTCATTCTCATTCTACTCTTTTCTTTCACAAATGGATCTGAGCGAAAATTTTTTTCTTATCACAAGACTTGTGTGTGATATATATGATACGCGTACAGTACAAATGATTTGAGCAAGGAATCCATTAAATTTGAATAATTAACAATACATATCATTACTTGTACTGTACTGAAACTTTGAAAATTTATTTTTGAAGATCCAAGAAATTCTATTAGATCCTGTATAATACTTTGTAATACTTTTTCGTTTTTCTAATTGACTAATTGACATAGACCCAAGTCCTATATTAAAATAAAATGAGGATGATGCGTCGTGAATGGTCGGGATAGCTCAGCTGGTAGAGCAGAGGACTGAAAATCCTCGTGTCACCAGTTCAAATCTGGTTCCTGGCACATGAGTAATTTGTATGAGTATATATTCTAAAAATTAATTGATATGGGTCGACATACATATTCATTAATAGTATAAATCATGATACATATTTATAAATGTCGGAGATATACCCCTTATATATATCATATGTATATAAAGTATACAAAAGAATTCCATTTTGTTTCCTCTTGTTTTTTTATTTGTCCATACTGTGTCTCCTTTTGTTCAAAAAAAACGTTAATACTTTATACATATTCGAAAGGCTAAATTAGTTAGTTGAAAGAGAAAAAGTATAGTCTAGAGGAGTTGAGGGATGGGAATAGCCAAAGTTCATTTCAGATACAGTACAAATAGAATATGATCCTCTTTCATTTCCTTCTATATTTTTTTCAGATTCTATTTCTTCATTTCCTCCTATGTTACTTTCTATAGCCCATCTAAGTGATGTGCGCGGTACATAGTTCATAATGCGGAACTCTTTTAGTTTCATCCTAGTGGCTCGGCTCATTCGAAAAAGTATCTTCAAAATTTGAGAATCTCAATGAATCCTCTAATTTTTTTTTAGTATTTATTTTATTTAGCCCACCTAATAACTAAAAAAAAAAATAATATGTGAATCAAACTTCAATTACTATGTTTGATCTCGAAGAGAATGTACAAAAATTCTTTGAATATCTGGAGTTGTAGAAGTGAAGATTTGTTTCTGATTATTCAATGAGCATCTTGTATTTCATAAAAATTAGGGGCAATATAATCCTTACGTAAAGGCCATCCTATCCAACTTTCAGGCATTAAGA